AGGTAATATTTCCATTTCTTCATTATAAGATGGGTTCCCCTTGAAGCCAAAATGGATTTTTCTTGATATCTAACATAATGCATGAAAGGATCCTTGAACAATTGTAGAGTTCTTTGAAAATCGTTACGAAAAACTACTGCAAGACGTTCTATTTTTATATAGAAATGCGTTCGATCAATAAAGTCTCCAAAAGATGTTGATAGTAAATAAAAGGAATGTTTACGTAGAAAACAAAATACTAATTCATATTCAGATAAATAAGAATTATATAGTAAACGGAGGAATCTTTGATTCTCTTTTGAAAAGCTGGAAATGTATTTATTTAGAGTAATAGGAGTATTCCTATTATGGTATTCATAAAGGAAAAATCGAAATAAATGCAAAGCGGGAACATCTTGTATCCAAGATTGTAGAATTTGAACCAAGATTTCCAGATGGATGGGATAAGGTATTAGTATATCTGACACATAATTTAAATGTGAAAATTTGTCCTCTAAAAAAGGAAATATTGAATGAATAGATCGTAAATTCTGAGATTTTGGTATTTCATTTTTTTTCTCAAAGAAAGGTGGAAATGATAAAGGAATTTCTACAATAACTGCAAAACTACCTGATATCATTTGAGAAAAAAAAAGATTATTGTTGTATCCAATAAATCCATTTTGATTAGGATCATTAAACAAATTTATTAAATAATTTTGTTGATACATTCGAGTAATTAAACGTTTTGCAAGTAGTAAACTGAGTTTATTGTCAGAAACGCAAATTTCCACGGATTCGTAAAAAATTGATCCATTTAAACCATGATCATGAGCAAATGCGTAGATATACTCCTGAAATAGAAGCGGATAGAGGAAGTGTTGTTGCTGATATCTATCTTTTTCTAAATATCTTTTGAATTCTTCCATTTCAAATCATATTTGAACCAGAGTCAGAAGCACTTCTTTAGTTATTAAATGATACATAGTGCGATATGGTCATAACAAGGTACATATATAGAGTTATTGCATAGTGATACAAAAATAGATACCACGGAAACAAATAGTCCAGTCAACGGATCTTTTTCTCTTTTTCCATACAATGGGTTTATATTTGTTAACATTACAAAAGAGAAGGTTAAAAATCCTTTATTTTAGCAACCCAATCGCTCTTTTGACTTTGGAATAAATTCTCTTTATCAATATACTGTTTCTTTTACACATCCGTTTGCACTCTAAAATAGAAAAAAAATAGTTAGGATTCCAAAAATGGATAATCCACTCACAGGGTAATCCTTTCCCGAATCAGGTACTAATTCGTTTTTAACATCTAATTAGGTCGGGTAATTATTCAAATTAAGAACATAAGCTGGTTGCTTTTTGTTTCCCTGGAATTGGAGCTTAGTACTCTATCCATTTATTCATTCGGTCCATAAATGCGAATTTTTTTTGCCCTTGCAAAAAGCAAAACTATGTTTTTTGTACCAATTCAGTAAGAATGGTATATCCTAAAAAATTCTACATTAAAAATTAATACGACATGCTATTTTTTCCATGCATTACCTTTCAGGATCAGTCGTGGTCTTATAGACTCAACCAAAAGTCTAGACGAATTCGTTGCTTCATCCAAATGTGTAAAAAATCCTAGCCGCACTTAAAAGCCGAGTACTCTACCGTTGAGTTAGCAACCCGAATAACTAGATACAATTAGCTATAATATACAATTAGATATAATCTAAAGAAAATAAAAAGAAATTGATTGAATTACATAACCCAGTCAAAAAATTTTGTTGAAATCGAACTAGAAAAAAAACAAGGATTTTATGATCAATCCCATTATATATGTAAATACAAAAAATTCAAATACAAAGAAATGGAGATGTAAAAATTAACACATGGGCCACATTCCAAAATGGGGTTCTTTTCATTAAGAAATAACTTTCCCTATGACAGTTAATACAGCAAGGCAAATCCATCGCTTGAATAAAGTAAAAAATATATGATATGGGACAGAAATGGATCTGTAATCCACGATCGAATTATATTTATTCAATACATCATTGTCAATATGAATTAAATCTTGAGAAAATAAATAAAACTAAAAAAATCCAATAAAAGAAAAGATTTGTGTTGAATTGGCACAATAGAAAATAAATAAGAACCAGAAAAAATAGAATATCTATTCAATCAATAGGGATTACAATAAATAAGATTAACTCATTGGTTGTGAGTAAATCCCCACAAATAAAAGTATGAATAGAGAAAAAAGGACAAATACTGAGAAAAATTTATAAAAAACTAGATACCAGCTGTCTTCTTTTTTTCACTTTAATTCATTTTTATTTTGATTAATTTTCAGTTCTTTAAAAAATTCTGCCTTCTTAAAAATATCATGAACAGTCTCCGTGGGTTGAGCCCCTTTTTCAAGAAAATATAGAATAGCGGGAACATTTGAATAAGTTTGATTCTTTATCGGATCATAAAATCCCACTTTCCGAAGATCTCTTCCTTCTCGTCGGGATCGAACATCAATTGCAACGATTCGATAGATGGCTCATTGGGATAGATATAGATAAACAATGCCCCCCCGAGAACCGTATAAGAGGTTTTCTCCTCGTACGGCTCAAGAAAGAATGATTCGAATTTCTATTTTTTGATAATTCAAATAATATTTAATAAAGAATCCAATTAATTAATAATAACAAAGGAATCTATAACATCAAATTTAAATCTAAATTTTAGTTTTTTCTTCTTTCTTACATAAAAACATAAAAAAAAAGAATATCATTCGTACTCATAACTCAAGTTGTATAATTCGAAAAGAATTGCAAAGGAAATCCTTAGACACATCCTTAGACACTTATTGAGTCGTCTCTAACTTCTTTTGTTTGTCCCATTTCAAATCGATTTCGATCCTGCATTCTGATCCAATTGTTGAGACAATTAAAAAGAATGTTTCCTTGTTCCAGAACTTTTTATCTTTGCTTTGTTGAATCATTGGGTTTAGACATTACTTCGGTGATCCTTACCTTTTTTCAAAAATGGTAGCAACATACCCTTTTGCTTTTTTTTATAGAAGAATTCGACGAACAATATTTCCTTTGTGATACGCTTTGGATCGAAAAAGTTTTACAGCTTTGGCTTCAAACCAATTTTACTTTTTTCATTTTAAACTTGTTAGAATTCGCATTTTTCGATTGATATAAGGAAAATATATTTACAAAGTTGGAACAACTTATTGATTGGTACTAACCCTAGATTCTTCCTCCTGATAAAGACTTTCTGCTCGAGCTCCATCGTGCACTATTTACATTACAACTCCAGACAAGTTGGGATCCTCAGAAACAGAACAAACTATGTCGAGCCAAGAGCATTTTCATTCCTATAGAAAATGATGGATGTAAGAATCCACATCGGATGATGTCCTTCAAGTCGCACGTTGCTTTCTCCCACATCGTTTCAAACGAAGTTTTACCATAACATTCCTCTAATTTCGAACCCGCTGTCTGAAATTGATTCCATATGAAATCATGAATAGTCATTGGCTCCATTAGTGGATACTAGTCCATATTTTTTTTGAAGAATGACCTTTCTTTTATAGAATAATGACCTTTCTTTTATAGAATGATGACCAAAAAAGGATCAGAAGTTTCTTTTATTGATAAGATTTATTTTTCACGCTTTTTCGAATTTCGAATATAGAATATGAAGAATTGCTAAAAAATCAATCAAAAAACTTTTCTCTTACTTTTGTTTTTTTTCTAAAAATAAGTAAATTTTATTTCGAATTGAATCCATAAGTCAACGAAATCATGACGAATATCTAAATTAATGTAGACTTTATTCATGAAAAATACACGAATTTGGCGATATCCAATCGAATCATCAATCAATGGATTAAATTAAGCCTTTATCATTATAAGATAAAAGATAAAATACTAATTTAGGGAGTATGGTCTTTGAATTCTATTCCATTAAAGTGGATGAAATAGAATAAAAAGATCCAATTCTCCTATGTAAAATCTTATGTAAAATCTATAGTAATTTAAGTTATTTAATATTTTTTTTGTTTAAACCGGATAATAATAAAAAAAAATAAAAAAAGACATAAAGATATTGATTACGCATTAGACATTGAACTTTTTTTTTAATGCATATACAAAACTAGATATTGAAATTTAGATATTCCCTTAATTTGCTGATTAACTTGTACTCATACGAGTTCCTTTTTGTATGAATATAAGTTCTATTAAGATCATAAATCATAACTAAATCCAATCAAAAAAATCAAAAAGGATCCCATTACCAAATCTTATACTATGATTGATTGACAGTATAGTTACAAAAAAAGAACGAATTGATTTGGATTCTTTTTTTTATCCCAACCACATTTTAGGAACTTTAAGACCCGTCATGGAATTCGTACAAATTAAAATTACTCTTTAGTTTAGTCTCCGCATAAACTTCGTGAATCAATTTATTCCCTTTACTTAATTTTAGTCTTTAAAGGATATGGGGATCCGATCCTTATCTTTCAGGTTTTGAGACAAAATGTATCATTATGATGTGAGAATTCAAATATCATGATAAATATGGAACATAAAATATTCCTAAATAACTAACTTCACTATGAAAATGGATAATCCATATATATACTCCTGATTCTTTAATGTTGGATACTATTTAATTCAATCTTTTTATTCAATCTTTCGTTTCGATTGCATTAGAATCGATCTGGGACGGAAGGATTCGAACCTCCGAATAACAGGACCAAAACCGGTTGCCTTACCACTTGGCCACGCCCCATTTATATTTGTATTTATATTCAACACTAGATTAATAAATACTAATATTATTTTAGTAATTATGGTCTATTCGTCAATTAGAAATTCAATCGAGTTCTATTTCCATAAAATTCCATAAAAAAACAAATAAAAAAAAAATTATTTAATTTATTTGATTTCTTTTTTATTATGTTAAACTACTTATTAAATATTTAATTAAACTATTTAAAAAATATTCAAAAAGAAAACCTCTATCTCTATAAAATAGAACTTTAAATAGAAATCATTTAAACTATTTAAATTTAGAAATTGTAAATTTCTAAATTTAAAATCTAATAAAATAAATTGTAAATAAATTCCAATAGAACATAAATCCAAAATATAGAATCTTAAATAGAAAGTAAGAAATTGAATCCAATTCCAAAATTCATTAATAAATGAATATTTCATAGAAAATACAAATATTAATCCAAAATGAAATATATGTACAAATTCAAATTAGCTAGTTAATTCTTTAATCGTTATTGATTAGTTATTGTTATTCTTTGTTACTAAAACTAAAATGGGATACATGTAGATATAGAATAAAAAAATTCATTGATCATTATATAGAATTCAATTAAGATATTGTATGAAAGTATAATTCCTTCTATTCTCGTTTGAAAACGTAAGGATTTTTGATTTTTTGGAGTTCGAAGAAAAAGAAGGATTTTTTGACCTCCCCTCTTTCTTCATTTTATCCTTATATCAATAACTCAATAAAAAAAACTATTTGCTATGTTTAATATCTTTAGTTTAATCTGTATCTGTCTTAATTCTGCCCCTCATTCGAGTAGTTTTTTCTTCGCCAAATTGCCAGAGGCTTATGCTATTTTCAACCCAATCGTAGACGTTATGCCCGTCATACCTCTATTCTTTTTTCTTTTAGCCTTTGTTTGGCAAGCTGCTGTAAGTTTTCGATAAAATTTTGACTACTCTCCTAAAAATAAAAACGTTTAAAATTTATTCGCTAAAAATTCTAACAATGGATAAGATCAGAGAAGTCTTCCATTATGAGCCTTCGATCCAAAAATGGAAATTCTTGTATATTGGATAACTGCAGCAATGAATTTGGATCAACATCAATGCATCCCCTCGTTCTATCTTTCCAGTGAGCATGGAATGCGTTTGTTTCTGACGCAATATCTAATTGTATATATGAAGGTAACGAAAAAATCTTAATTTTATTACAAATAAATTTGTGAACAAAAAAAGAAGATCTCCCCCACCCCCTTTTTTTTTACGTTTTTTGCTAAATATTCTATACAAAACAAAAATGGATAATCTATTCCCTTTTGACAAAAAAAATGATTTGGAGATTGTGTAATGCTTACTCTCAAACTCTTTGTTTACACAGTAGTGATATTCTTTGTTTCTCTCTTCATTTTTGGATTCTTATCTAATGATCCAGGGCGTAATCCTGGACGTGATGAATAAAAAAACTAAGATATTTTAGTTTTATCTTTCCTCCCCGAGAGCAATGTTTTTTTGAATTCGAAAAAGCGATTCGAGGGAGCGGAGAGAGAGGGATTCGAACCCTCGGTACAAACAACTCGTACAACGGATTAGCAATCCGACGCTTTAGTCCACTCAGCCATCTCTCCCAATTGAAAAATCGATTATTTATGTAACACATGAAGTAAAGATTGCTAAAAAACCCTTGTGATTCTTTGTTTAGTAATTATATTAGTTTATTAATTAGATTATAAGATAACAATAACATATATAAAAAATACCTTACGTACATTTTATTTTGTACGAAGGGCTCTTTTTTTATTCTCCCGGCCTGGCTAGGCATTAGCCGGGCCATTACTTTTTTTGTTCCAATTAAAAATTCATGATTTATATAATTTTAAATCCAAAATACTTATTATTGAAGCAACAACAGTAATAAAAGAGATTTCCATTTATTCTTTTTTTTTTTCATTTACTTTATGAATATAAGGAATATCACTGCAATAGAAAAATACATAATCAAACTAAAAATGTTCAAAAAATTTGCAAATAAAACAAATAAAAATATATATAATAAAAAAATAGAATCAATTTGATAATTATATAATTATAACTTAATCCATTTACTTGTTCAATTCAAGGGACAAACTTTATTTAAACACTTGGGATTCTATTAACCTCATAATGTCTAGCGAAAAAAAAAAGAGGGGAGCTCTTTCTTTCTGTAATTGTGGAACTCATTTTGATGGCGCAATTTCAGTGACTACCTCAATCCGGAATTGTCTCTGCAATGACTTATCGACAAATTAAAAATATACAACAAATAAAAAACATAACTTTTTTTTTTATTTAACTTCTCTTTTTATTTAACTTCTCTTCACCTATTTTATTTTAGCAAGTAACCCGGCCCCTTATACCCTATAGAATAGATGTCAACACTCTAATTTTCATGATTTTGATACTATCTCAATTACGTCTCATTCTTTTGTTCGACAAAAAGCTCATTGATATACAATAATAAAATTGTAGCGGGTATAGTTTAGTGGTAAAAGTGTGATTCGTTCTATTAACAACTTAAATAGTTAAGGGATCTTTCGGTTTTGTTCATATTCCGATCAAAAACTTTATTTCTTAAAAGGTTTTAATCCTTTTCCTTCTTTTGAATGCTACTTTTGAGGAAAAATCGACATTCTCGCGATTTGTATCCAAGAATCCATTAACTAGAAAATTTGGATTATGGAATC